GCTAATGCTACAACCAACCCATAAATCGTTAAAGCTTCCATAAAAGCTAGACTAAGCAAGAGAGTCCCTCGTATTTTTCCCTCTGCCTCGGGCTGTCTTGCGATACCCTCTACGGCTTGACCCGCAGCAGTCCCTTGACCAACCCCAGGTCCAATAGAAGCAAGCCCTACGGCCAACCCGGCAGCAATAACGGAAGCAGCAGAAATCAGTGGATTCATGATAAGTTCCTCGTACCAACAAAAAGAAAAGGTTAATGATACAATCAAGCAATCAATTATGCCCTAATTATTTTTATTTTATTCCATCGCTAAGATTCATCCAGTCAAAGTAACTAAGAACTTCGAATTAAAGAAAGAATATTAATATTATATATTCAGAATTCAGAATCAGACCTACTCCGATATCTCTTTCTTTCGTTTCTCTACACAGAGTCTTTGTGAATCCATAGAACTTTTGGTCTTCCGTTTCTTGGTTCCGAACTGGTATGTCAATTCTTCCATCTTTTCTTGATTTCATATCTTTATTCATCCAATTCACAGCCACAAGAATACGAGGGTTTCTATTGAAACCCACACGCAACAGTGGGGCAAAGAAAATCTATCTTTAGTTCATCTATAACTAGTCAATATCTAATATCACATATACATGTTTTTCTTCCATAACGTAAACCATTAGATTCAATCGAATTTGAGAATCAATTGATTTGTTTAGGAATCCCATTTTTTTGTAAATTCTTTTCTGCTTTGCGTTTTCTTTATCATTATTCCAAATCTAAATAGACAAATTCAATTGATTAGGGCGAATTATTGCATAGAAATATCATTGATCTAAGTTCATGCAATTTTTTTATTATTAATTATTTCATTATTTCCTTTTGGTCAATCATTGAATAAAATCAACTGTAAAGTAGAATTCTTTCTCCTGTTTTTTATTTCAATTTGATCACACACCATAAACATATATCGTATTCAAATTTTAATTTGAATAAGAAGACTGGCCGACCAATAAAAAATAAAAAACTAAATCTCCGTCAAGGAAAGGTAGGATATTAAGTGGATGAAAGGCTGATTTTAGGAAAAAGATCTTTTGGATCTCTTTCCTTTTATGTTTTTACAACTCTTTCATTTTAATATCGTAATCTTTGATTTTTTTGTTCCTATTCTTTTCTATCATATAGAAAGTCCTGTATGTTTCTAGTCCTTAAGTAAATCACCGTGAACCACACATACATTGCTTTGCGCGAAGCAAGAAAAAAAGACTATTTCAATGATGACCCTCCATGGATTCACCTATATAAGCCGCAGCTAAAGTTGCAAAAATAAGAGCTTGAATGCCACTTGTAAATAATCCAAGGAACATGACAGGGATAGGAACCACTAAAGGTACTAAAGAAACAAGAACAACTACTACTAATTCATCTGCTAAGATATTTCCGAAAAGTCGAAAACTAAGCGACAAAGGCTTTGTGAAATCTTCTAAGATGTTAATGGGTAAAAGGATTGGGGTTGGTTGAATATATTTCCCAAAATAGCTTAATCCCTTTTTGGTAAGACCCGCATAGAAATATGCCACTGACGTGAGTAAAGCCAAAGCAACAGTAGTATTTATATCATTCGTGGGTGCGGCTAACTCCCCATGAGGTAATTCTATGATTTTCCAAGGTAAAAGAGCTCCTGACCAATTAGAAACAAAAATAAATAGAAAGAGAGTTCCAATAAAAGGAACCCAAGGGCCGTATTCTTCTCCAATTTGGGTTTTACTCACATCTCGAATGAATTCGAGAACATATTCGAAAAAATTCTGACCCCCGGTCGGAATGATTTGTGGGTTTCGAACGGCTATAGTAGCTGAACCTAATAAGATAGCAATTACAACCCAAGAAGTAATAAGTACTTGGCCGTGGACTTGGAAACCCCCTATTTGCCAATAGAAATGTTGGCCTACTTCCACACCGGATATCTTGTATAGTGTGTTGATGGAACATGATAGTGCATTCATATTGACCTCTGGAAAAGAAAATGAAACTTTAAAGAAAATTATTTTAATTCAACCATCTCGTTGTCTACTTGAATCGGATCTTTTGAATATCAACGAATATTTTGAATACTAACTAATCATATAATATCTACAGTTCTTTTTATTCATTTTTCAAAATCCATAGATAAATAAATAATAACCAATTCTATCGGATTTTCGAAGTAAAAGTTATTTATCTTATTATTAATCAAGGATTTCTTATATAGCTAGAATGGCCCTCACAAATTGCGAATACTAATTTGTTAAGAATTAAGCGAATTGAAGATATAGCATCATCATTCGCTGGAATCGAAATATCGGCAAGATCGGGGTCACAATTTGTATCGATTAAACAAATTGTTGGAATTCCCAAAGTGATACACTCTCGCAGAGACGTATATTCTTCCTGCTGATCAACGATGATTACAATATCAGGTAACCCTGCCATATATTTAATCCCGCCCAGATATGTTTGCAAGCGAGATAATTGTCTTTTCACCACAGCCGCATCCCTTTTTGGCAAATGGTTGAGTCTTCCCGTTTTTTGTTCCATTCTTAAGTCCCTGAACTTATGAAGTCTCGTTTCTGTAGTCGACCAATTTGTTAACATCCCGCCGAGCCATTTTTTATTAACACAATGACACCGGGCCTTTATTGCAGCCCGTGCTACTGAATCAGCTGCCTTTTTTTTGGTACCAACAATCAAGAACTGTTTTCCTCTACTTGCTGCATCAAAAACCAAATCACAGGCTTCGGATAAAAAACGAGCAGTTCTAGTAAGATTTGTAATATGAATACCTTTACGCTTTGCAGAGATATAAGGTGCCATTTTAGGATTCCATTTCCTAGTACCATGGCCAAAATGAACTCCTGCCTCCAGCATCTCTTCCAAGTTAATGTTCCAATATCTTCTTGTCATTTCTCCCCACACCCCCTTTTTGAAAAAAAAACGGGGGACCTTGAACGGAAATAAAGAATTGTTCCGATGGAACCTTCTCTTCTACCGTAGATTGGGCATCCAGAGATGGCCAACCCATTAGTCTTTTCTATTGCTTACTATTTTTATTATCAAATCAAATGACTGCACAAAATACAGATAGTCAACAAGAAGAATCCACTTTTCTAAGAATCATTAAATCCTATAGATGATTGTTCTGCTCTATCATGGAAGTTCTTTGAAAGAAAAGAATCAAATAATTTTCTGTGGTGAAAGAAAATATCTCGCATTTCCCCCTCGAATAGGTCCTTTTTTTTTGTTTCAAAAGGGCTTTTATGATATTGTTTTGAAGGGGGCACTGCTCTTTTCAATCCGGTACCGACAGGTATCATACCCCCCAAAACAACGTTCTCTTTCAGGCCCTTCAACCAATCGATTCGACCCCGGAGAGCCGCTTTTGCTAAGACTCGAGCGGTTTCTTGAAAACTCGCTTCAGATATAAAACTTTGAGTATTGAGAGATGCTCTTGTTATTCCCAATAAAAGGGCTCGGTAACAAACCCCTTCTTCCAACGCGCGCCCCACTCGTTCCGCTCGCAACAATCCAATTAATTCTCCCGGTAAAAAAACATTAGACATTCCATCTTCTGAAACCAACACCTTTGATGTTATTTGACGTACAATAATTTCTATATGCCTATTATGAATCTGCACCCCCTGGGATCGATAAACCTTTTGGATCTTATTAACCAAAGATATACGACTTTGCACTATAGTTAGCTCAGCACCAATCAAGAATGCCCATGGCATTCCAAGAATTCTTGTTATATGGTCATTCCAACCCCCCACCCTCTTCTCTAGATTCATTGATATTGAATCAACCGAACGCACTTCTAATACTTGTTCTACTTTTGGAAGCCCTTGGGTTATATCACCAGATCTGGATTTTTCATATATAAATGTAATTAAAGTATCTCCTTGGTACAGAATTTCCCCATAATGACCATGAACAGTTGCCCTGGGAGTGGCCAAATAAGGCTTAGCTAATCGTATTACTACAGAGTCAACTTGAACAAGTATAACTTGGCCTGATTGTAGGTGTGGTGCCTTTTTGACTATACGTATATTTTCACAAATAAGCTGCCCAAGATTTATTATTGTAGATGTTCCTTGAAAATAATTGAGATAGAGAAAATCCCAATTCAAATTGAAAATAATGTTACCACGTGGATCGGGATTATAACTTTTCTCATTTTCATCCATTAAAAAATATTTAATTACTTGAAAAGTCTGTTTTAAATTGTCAAGTTGCAAATAGTTATTAAACAAGATCCGATTATAAGTTATTAAATGGTAAAATGAATAAACATTTGCAAGTAGAAAGGCTGTTCCTAAAGGCCCCGGCGATGGAATTCGAGGATCTTTTGTAATTTTAATTGATTCTTTTATCACATTGTGATATTTTACACCGTTGAATGGACCCATTCGAAAACAATTGGATGATGACAAAATTATAAACGACTGGAATCCCGTATTTCTATTCAACGACGTATGAATAGTTTTTTGATTTTGATTGAGGGGTTGTTCAATTCTTACCTTGGAATAAATAGACGAAAACGGATTGATATTTGATCCATTAGCAGAGAGGAACCCCGAGCCCGATGGATCATTCCGTTTTCCGATATATGAAATAGTGGATTTCACCAAGTCGATTCTTAGGGAATGTTGAATCAAATCATTTACCCTTATTTCAACAAGTGAAGCGCGGGCTTCTTGACTAGAAGAACTTTTTTTGTCTTGCGTCCAATTCAATACTAAACAAGTGCGAACTAATTGAATGCTTGTATCAGAAATTTCTCGAATCGGTTTCCCAGTTCCAGAAAGGATATAATCGACAACTTGAAGTTGCACATTATCCCTTTCCTGGAGCGGATCGGGGGGAAAAAGCGTTGCTAAAGTTATACTGTCCATTATTTCATATGTGACGACAGGCCGAACCAAAACAAAATACTTTTTCTTGCTAAGTGTAATTCGTTGAACATAGATCCATTTTTTTGATTCCTTGGAATTTTGTTTTCCTGTTCCTAGTGGTATCAAGACGCCGCTATGTCGGGATATCTTATCTGTCTCCCCAGGAAAAAGGATATCTCCAGAAAAGATTTTAAGTTCAATTCTTGTTTTTTTTCTCTCCACTCGGACCAACCCGCCCACTCGGGTTCTTATATTTAAAGTAATTTCTGTATCTACCCCAATGATACTATTGTTGCGTACCATTATGTAAGAAGATCCGGGTAAAATATGCACTTCCTCGGGAATGAAAAAAAACCGATCTACTTTCATTTGGTATTTTGGCAAAAATTCCTTGCCTCCTCGATACTCAATCAAATCCTCTTTTTGGAGGATTGAATGCATTTCTAGAGTCCCGTATTTAGTAATGCCCAAACTCTTTCTTCTGTATCGAGGATCATCGAAATAAGCAAGAATACTTTTTCTGCGCAAAATACCATTGGGGGGGATTTCAATCGAAATACCTGAGGGGAGCATTAGTTCGTTCTCGCGTTCTTGAATCCACTGGAGTGGAATGATGAATCTATTTCTTCGCCTCTGTGAGAATAAATCAGAATTCTGGTAGAGAATGGGGGGATCCATGAGATTCCAACGACCAGTACATCTAATTTGACTAATGTCTAAATAATAAGGAATCCTATGTTCTTTTTTACCCGAAAAATCTGCAGGGAATAATTTTTGTCTCGACCAATCATTCGTTCCTGAGAGGTTAGATAAGGATCCTCTCTTGAGAGAACGAAAAAGCGCATTCATTTGATCTTGATCCTTGTGGAGCGCAAGTGAGACTAGACTAGATCTGCGCGGACCTCCTAATAATATCCATAAATGACTTGTTTTTGGTAATAGATGAACGTTGCCGTATGTAAATTCGGGTGCATGATACACGTCGGTGCTCCAGTGCATTTCTCCGTCCGAGTCAGAATAAATATGTTTTCGAACCTTCTCTTTAAAATTCAAAGTGAATGCTCCTGCACGAATCTCCGCAATTACTTGTTCTGATTCTACATATTGATCGTTTTGAACTAAAAGAAAACTTTGGGGTGGAATATTTACATTATGCCGAATATCTTGACTCTCGATAGTTACATATAAGTTTATAGAACATAGAAAGGCGGGATGTCCATGGCGTGTACGTGTCGGATGAACCAAATCCTCATTGAATTTTATTTTTCCGTTAGAAGGGGCTCGCACATGTTCGGCAGTACCCCCCGTGAATACTCCACCGGTATGAAAAGTTCTTAATGTTAATTGAGTACCTGGTTCCCCAATCGATTGGCCGGCAATAATACCTACAGCTTCTCCTAATTCAACCAGGTCGCCATGCGTAGGACTCCGGCCGTAACATAATCGACAGATCCAAGAGGCACTCCTACAAGTAAAGGGCGTTCGAATAGTTATTGGTTGTGCTCGAAAGGTTATGAATCGATTTACAAGTCCAACCCCAATGTCTTGATTTCGAGTGGCAATACATCGTGTGCCCATATATATATCATCGGCTAATACACGACCAATTAATGTTTGGATAAATATCTTTTCTAGCATCATACCATTCTGAAGACTCACAGAAATACCACGGACGGTGCCACAATCTGTTCGACGTACAACAATGTGTTGAACCACTTCAACAAGTCTTCGCGTGAGATATCCAGCATCTGATGTTCGTATAGCAGTATCTACAATCCCTTTACGGGCTCCGTAGCAAGAAATTATATATTCTGTTAAAGAAAGCCCTTCTCTTAAATTGCTTTGAATGGGTAACTCAATCATTTGTCCTTGGGGGTCCGACATTAATCCTCGCATACCTAATAATTGATGTACCTGAGATGCATTTCCTCTAGCTCCCGAAAAAGACATCATATAAACTGGATTAAAGGGGTCAGTCATCCTAAAATTAGGATTCATTTCTTGTCGCAAATATTCACTTGTAGCATACCATATTTCAATGGATTGGCGTAATTTTTCTATCGCGTGTACATTCCCATAATGATGGTGTTTTTCCAAAATAAAACTTTGTTGTTCAGCATCTTGAACTAGCCATCTCTTCGAGGGTATTGTTAAAAGATCGTCTAGTCCCAATGAAATCGATGTAGTAGTAGCTTGTTGAAACCCCAGAGTCTTTATTTGATCCAGGATATGCGATGTATATGCCATTCCGAAGTGATCTATTAATCTACTAATAAGTCGTTTCGCGGCAGTTCCGTCTATCACTTTATTGTGAAATACCAGATTGGCCCGTTCTGCCATAACACAAGTACCTCCCTATTCTGCTAAGTATGATTCGACAATGGGGTTGAGTCAGTGATTGGAAAACTTCCTTTTCTTAGTCTTGTTCGCGTAGAAATTTCGGAACTATGGGCCTAGTTAAAGTGAAGAGGCCTGAATTCCTACTAGTATTGTAGAATTACTTAGCCTGGTTGGGTACCATATGAATAGGTATGAGAAAACCCGTGTACGGCTTCTTCGATTTCTCGATAAAGCAAA